ATTTTATATTAGTATTAAAAATAACGGTTTTGAATTTAAATAAATAATTATATAAATAATTTATATACATATAAATATATTAATAATATAATAAATTTAATTAAATAGGTGATATAATTTATAGACCAAATAGTCTTATAGATAAAGAAAAAAAAAATGATATATATGTATATAAATAATTTATATAAAATATATAAAATTATATTTATATATATATATATAAATAATTTATATACATATATATATATATATATATTAATAATATAATAATAAATTTAATTAAATAGGTGATATAATTTATAGACCAAATAGTCTTATAGATAAAAAAAAAATGATATATATGTATATAAATAATTTATATAAAATATATAAAATTATATTTATATATATATATATAAATAATTWATATAMAATTTAATACTAATTATTATTTAATTTTAAATATAAATAATAAAAATAATTAAATATAATTATTTACATATATATATATATATTTATAAATAATATAAAATATAATTAATTTAATAATTAATTATTAAAAAAAAAAAAAATAGGGGTAACTAATATGGAGAAACGTACTAAAATTAATTAATATTAATATTAATAATATAATATGAATAATTAAAATATTTTTAATTATTTTTTAATTATTTAATTAAATTATTATATTTTTATTACTATTATTTATTTATGATTATTAATATTATTTTATTCTGGTTAAATATTTTATTTATATTTTATTTTACATGTAAATTTTTGTGAGAATAATTATTAATTTTAAAAATAAATAATTATAAATTATTCGCAGTAATTAATATTAATTATAAAAGAAATTTTGAATTAGTAATAATATATAGTATTGGTAAAATTTGTGCCAGCTACTGCGGTTATACAAATGATGCAAATAAAAATTTTTAGTGTTAGTTAAATTATTATTTATTTAATATTTTATTAAATTTATTAGGTGAAATTTTTAAATTTATTGATTATTAATTAATTAAATTAATTTAAGCTATAAAAATTTTGTAATAAACTAGGATTAGATACCCTATTATTAAAATTAAATAATTTGAATACTAAAGTAGTATTAGTTATATTCTTAAAATTTAAAGAATTTGGCGGTGTTTTAGTCTATTTAGAGGAATCTGTTCTGTTATTGATAATCCACGTTGGACCTAACTTAATTTTGTTTTCAATTTGTATATCGCCGTCATCAGAATATATTATAAGATTAATAATTTTCTAAATATTTTATTAAATAAAATGTCAGGTCAAGGTGCAGTTTATGTTTAAGTAGAAATGGATTACAATAAAATTATTTAAACGAATTATTTTTTGAAATAAAAATATGAAGGTGGATTTAATAGTAATATAAAATAGATTATTTATATGATTAAAGCTCTAAAACATGCACACATCGCCCGTCGCTCTCATTTTTAAAATGAGATAAGTCGTAACATAGTAGATGTACTGGAAAGTGTATCTAGAATGACAATTTAAAGCTTAATTAGTAAAGCATTTCATTTACATTGAAAAGAAATTTGTGCAATTCAATTTAAATTGATAATATTTATTTATTAATTTATTTTTTTTTTAATAATTATTAATAAAAATAATTTTATATATTTTAGTTTTAGTAATTTATAATGAAATAATAATTTTAATTATAGTATATTAGTATTGTAAAAGAATATTGAAATAATTTGAAAAATTTTTATTTTTAAAGAAAATTTTATTTGTTGTACCTTGTGTATCAGGGTTTATTAAATAATAAATTATTATATTAATTTTTCTCGAATTTTAAAGATTTAATTATATATAAAAGTTATTGTTGAATAACTATTTTATATATATAATTAGAAATGAAATGTTAATCGTTTTAAAATATATCTAGTTTTTTAAGAAATAAATTTAATTTAATTTATTTATTTTATTAATTTAATTTATTAAATTTAATAAATAAATAAAATAATATTTTAAGGGATAAGCTTTAAAATAAATTTTTATATTTTAAATAATTAAAAAATAAATATAAGCTTAAAATTAGCTATTATTAATAAATTTGTTATAATTTATTTTTTATATAAAATTATTTATTTTAAAATTAAATTTTTTATTAAAATATAATTTTTAATAATTAAAAATTATAAATTATGATAAAATTAGTATATAAATTTTTATAATATAAATAATTTGATAGGTTTAAATGAAGAATTCGGCAAATTAAATATGTTCACCTGTTTAACAAAAACATGTCTTTTTGAATTTAATATAAAGTCTAGCCTGCCCACTGAAATTTAAAGGGCCGCGGTATTTTGACCGTGCGAAGGTAGCATAATCAATAGTCTTTTAATTGAAGGCTGGTATGAATGGTTGAATGAGATATATACTGTTTTTTTTAAAATTTTATAGAACTTTATTTTTTAATTAAAAAGTTAAAATATAATTAAAGGACGAGAAGACCCTATAGATCTTTATTTTTATAAATTATAAATTATAAAGAATTTTAAAATTTATATTTTAAATAAAATTTTACTGGGGTGGTATTAAAATTTAATAAACTTTTATTTATTATTTACATTGATTTATGAATTTTAGATCCTTTATTATGGATTAAAAAATTAAGTTACCTTAGGGATAACAGCGTAATTTTTTTAGAGAGTTCATATCGATAAAAAAGATTGCGACCTCGATGTTGGATTAAGAGTTATTTTTAGGTGTAGAAGTTTAAAGTTTAGGTCTGTTCGACCTTTAGATTCTTACATGATCTGAGTTCAAACCGGCGTAAGCCAGGTTGGTTTCTATCCTTAATAAATTATTATATTGTAGTACGAAAGGACCTAATATAAAAAATATAATTTTAGTTTAATTGAAAATTAATAATTTTGTTTACTATTTTGGCAGATTAGTGCAATAAATTTAGAATTTATAAATATAATTTTTAATTATAAATAGTATTGTTTATATATGATTTAATTTTACCTTTAATTGGAAGATTATTATTAGTAATTTGTGTAATAGTAGGAGTAGCTTTTTTAACATTATTAGAACGAAAAGTTTTAGGATATATTCAAATTCGTAAAGGTCCTAATAAAGTAGGATTTAACGGATTGTTACAACCTTTTAGTGATGCTGTAAAATTATTTACTAAAGAACAAACTTACCCTTTAGTGTCTAATTATATCTCTTATTATTTTTCTCCTGTTTTTTCTTTATTTTTATCTTTGTTAATTTGAATATGTATTCCTTATTTAATTAAATTATATTCTTTTAATTTAGGAGTTTTATTTTTTTTATGTTGTACTAGTTTAGGAGTTTATACTGTTATAATTGCTGGATGATCTTCAAATTCTAATTATGCTTTATTAGGAGGATTACGGGCAGTTGCTCAAACTATTTCATATGAAGTTAGTTTGGCTTTGATTTTATTAAGTTTTATTTTTTTAATTGGAAATTATAATTTTTTAAGTTTTTATAATTTTCAATCTTATATTTGATTTATTTTTTTTTGTTTTCCTTTAGGGTTAGTTTGATTAGCTTCTTGTTTGGCTGAAACTAATCGAACTCCTTTTGATTTTGCAGAAGGAGAATCTGAATTAGTTTCTGGATTTAATGTAGAATATAGAAGAGGAGGGTTTGCTTTAATTTTTTTAGCTGAATATTCTAGAATTTTATTTATAAGTATATTATTTGTTGTAATTTTTTTGGGTGGTGATATTTATAGTTTATTTTTTTTTTTAAAATTAACTTTTATTTCTTTTATTTTTATTTGGGTTCGTGGAACTTTACCGCGATTTCGTTATGATAAATTGATATATTTAGCTTGAAAAAGATTTTTGCCTCTTTCTTTAAATTATTTATTTTTTTTTGTTGGGATAAAAATTTTTGTAATTTCTTTATTATTTTAATGAATAATTTTTAGTACAAATTAATAGAAGATTTTACTTCTTTCTTATGTTTTCAAGACATATGCTATAAAAGCTTATTAATTTAATTTAATAATTTATCTCAATACTTAGCAACTAATGGGTTAATAATAAAATATGCAAAATATAAAACAGTTAAAATTTGTCCAGTTAAAATATAAGGATCTTCTACTGGTCGTGCTCCAATTCATGTTAATAAAGAAGCTACAATTACTATATTTCAATATAAAATTTGATTTAATGGATAAAATTGTAATCCTCGGAACTTACTTGCATGAGTAAATGGTAAAATTAATAAAATTGCAATTGATAATACTAATGCAATTACTCCTCCTAATTTATTTGGAATTGATCGTAGAATAGCATAAGCAAATAAAAAATACCATTCAGGTTGAATATGAACTGGAGTAACTAAAGGATTAGCTGGAATGAAATTTTCTGGATCTATTAATAAATAATTGAATTTTCAAATAAATGCTAACAAAATTCATAAAAATACAATAAATCCAAAAATATCCTTATAAATAAAATAAGGATGAAATGGAATTTTATCTACATTTCTATTTAATCCAAGAGGATTATTTGATCCTGTTTGATGAAGAAATAATAAATGAATTATTATTAATGCTAAAATAATAAAAGGAAAAATAAAGTGGAATGTAAAAAATCGGGTTAAAGTTGCATTATCTACTGCAAATCCTCCTCAAATTCATTGTACTAAATCTATTCCTAAATAAGGTACTGCAGATAATAAATTAGTAATTACTGTTGCCCCTCAAAAAGATATTTGTCCTCAAGGTAATACATATCCTAAAAATCCTGTAGCTATTGTTAAAAATAAAATAATTACTCCAGTATTTCAAGTTATGTGGTATAAATATGATTCATAATATACTCCTCGTCCTACATGAATAAATAAACATGCAAAAAAAAAAGATGCTCCATTTGCATGACAAATTCGTAAAAATCATCCGTTATTAACATCTCGACAAATATGATTTACTCTGTTAAAAGCTGTTTCAATATCAGCTGCATAGTGTATAGCTAAAAATAATCCTGTTAAAATTTGAAGAATTAAACATAATCCTAATAATGAACCAAAATTTCATCAAGCAGAAATATTTGAAGGAGCAGGTAAATCTACTAATGCGTTATTAGCAATACTGATTAAAGGGTGGGTTTTTCGAATTGGTTTAAACATTAATTTATTGGTCGTAAAGGACCATAAAATTTTTTAGTAATTTTTACAGTTACTAATAAAGTTAAAAATAAATAATTAATTAATAGTAAAGTAATTAAATTTGTTGGAAAATTGTATATTTTATTTAAAGATAAGATATTTTCATTAATTAAATTATTAATATTAGATAATTTTTCTATTTCTATATTAATTATAAATTGTTCAATTAATGATTTGTCAATAATAAAAAATAAAACATTACAAATAAAAATAATAGTTAAACTTGTTAAAATAAGTTTAAATGATATAGAAAATATTTCATTAGAAGATAATGAAGTAACATAAATAAATAAAATAAGTATTCCTCCTAAAAAAATTAAAAATAAAACATATGAAAATCAGAAAGTTTTTACATAAATTCTAGTAATTAAACAAGTTAAAAAAGTTTGAATTAATAATATTAACCCTATTGATAATGGATGTTTTATTTGTATAAAAATAAATCTTATAATTAAACATAATGTTATAATAATTAATTTTGTGATATCAAGAAATAGTTTATTTAAAATATTAACTTTGGGAGTTAGTGAAAAAGAAATTTCTTTTTTCTTGAAGTTTAAAAAGAGTGTTCTTAATTTTAGTTTACAAGACTAATGTTTTTTATTAAACTATTTAAACAAATTAATGGCAAATTTACATTTAATATTTATTTTATCAATAGCTATATTTATTTTTGGTTGTTTAGTATTTGTTTCTAATCGAAAACATTTATTATCAACTTTGTTAAGATTAGAATTTATAGTATTAAGATTATTTATTTTTTTATTTTTTTATTTAAATTTTATAAATTATGAGCTTTATTTTAGAATATTTTTTTTAACTTTTTGTGTTTGTGAAGGAGTGTTAGGTCTTTCTATTTTAGTTTCAATAATTCGTACTCATGGTAATGATTATTTTCAAAGATTTTCTATTTTACAATGTTAAAATTTGTATTTATATTAATTTTTATACTACCCCTTTCTTTTTTAAAAAGTAATTATTGAACGGTTCAAAATATATTATTTTTTTTTACATTTTTATTTATAATTAATTTTAGATCTTTAAATTATTTTAATTATATTTCTTATTACTTTGGGTTAGATATAATTTCTTTTGGTCTTATTTTATTAAGATTTTGAATTTGTGGGTTAATACTAATAGCAAGAGAAAAAGTTTATTTATTGAATAATTATAAAAATTTATTTATTTTTATAATTTTATTTTTATTAATAATATTAGTATTAACTTTTAGTTCTATAAGTATATTTATATTTTATTTATTTTTTGAAGCTAGTTTAATTCCTACTTTATTTTTAATTTTAGGTTGAGGGTATCAGCCCGAACGTCTTCAAGCTGGAGTATATTTATTATTTTATACTTTATTGGCTTCTTTACCTTTATTAGTAGGAATTTTTTATATTTTAGATGTAAATCATACTTTATCTTTTAATTTATTATTAAATTTTAGATTTATAAATTTAAATTTACTTTATTTATCGTTAATTTTTGCTTTTTTAGTTAAAATACCAATATTTTTAGTTCATTTATGATTACCTAAGGCTCATGTAGAAGCTCCTGTATCAGGTTCTATAATTTTAGCAGGTATTCTATTAAAATTAGGAGGTTACGGATTATTGCGAATATTTTCTTTATTACAAATTTCAGGAGTTAAATATAATTATTGATGAATTAGAATTAGTTTAGTGGGAGGAGTTTTAATTAGTTTAATTTGTTTACGTCAAACTGATTTAAAGGCTTTAATTGCTTATTCTTCTGTTGCTCATATAGGAATTGTTTTAAGTGGGTTATTAACTATAACATATTGGGGTTTAACTGGTTCATATGCTTTAATAATTGCTCATGGACTTTGTTCATCTGGACTTTTTTGTTTAGCTAATATTTCTTATGAACGAATAGGAAGACGAAGTTTATTAATTAATAAGGGGATATTAAATTTTATACCTACGTTAAGATTATGATGATTTTTATTATGTTCTGGGAATATAGCGGCTCCTCCTACACTAAATTTATTAGGGGAAATTTCTTTGTTAAATAGTATTGTTAGATGATCATGAGTTTCAATAATTATATTAACTTTTTTATCGTTTTTTAGTGCTGCTTATTCATTATATTTATTTGCTTATAGTCAGCATGGAAAAATTTATTCAGGAATTCATTTTTTTTCTGTTGGAACAGTTCGCGAATTTTTTTTATTAATATTACATTGACTTCCTTTAAATTTATTAATTTTAAAGAGAAGTTTTTGTATATTATGAATTTATTTAAATAGTTTAAAAAAAATATTGATTTGTGGTGTCAATGATATGATTAATTCATTTTAGATCGTGAATACTTTAGTAAATTATTGTAAAACTAGCTTTTATTTTTTAATTTCTATTAGAATTACTTTATTTTTTTTAAGAATAAAATTTATTTTAATAGATTTAGTTTATTTTATTGAATGAGAAGTATTATCTTTACAATCAATATCAATTGTAATAACTTTTTTATTTGATTGAATAAGATTAATGTTTATATCTTTTGTTTTATTAATTTCTTCATTAGTTATTTTTTATAGAAATCAATATATAGAAGAAGATTATAATATTAATCGATTTATTCTTTTAGTTTTAATGTTTGTTATATCAATAATATTATTAATTATTAGTCCTAATTTAATTAGAATTTTATTAGGTTGGGATGGATTAGGATTAGTTTCTTATTGTTTAGTTATTTATTTTCAAAATGTTAAATCTTATAATGCTGGAATATTAACAGCTTTATCAAATCGTATTGGAGACGTAGCATTATTGTTAGCAATTGCTTGAATATTAAATTATGGAAGTTGAAATTATATTTTTTATTTAGATATTATATCTACTAAATTAGAAATAATAATTATTGGAGCATTAGTTATATTAGCTGCTATAACTAAAAGTGCTCAAATTCCTTTTTCTTCTTGATTACCCGCTGCTATGGCTGCACCTACTCCTGTTTCTGCATTAGTTCATTCATCAACATTAGTAACAGCTGGGGTTTATTTGTTAATTCGTTTTAATGTTTTATTAACTGATATATGAATAGGAAAGTTCTTGTTATTAATTTCTGGTTTAACCATATTTATGGCTGGATTAGGTGCTAATTTTGAATTTGATTTAAAAAAAATTATTGCTTTATCTACTTTAAGACAATTAGGGTTAATAATAAGAGTTTTATCAATAGGGTTTTATAAATTAGCTTTTTTTCATTTATTGACACACGCATTATTTAAGGCTCTTTTATTTATATGTGCGGGGTCTATTATTCATAATATAAAAAATTCTCAAGATATTCGAATAATGGGAAGATTAAATATAAGTATACCTTTAACTTGTAGTTGTTTTAATATTGCCAATCTAGCTTTATGTGGTATACCTTTTTTAGCTGGGTTTTATTCAAAGGATTTAATATTAGAAATAGTAATATTATCTTATGTTAATAGAATTTCTTTTTTTCTTTTTTTTTTTAGTACAGGATTAACTGTATGTTATTCCTTTCGGTTAGTTTATTATTCTATAACTGGGGAATTTAATAGAAGTTCTTTACATCCTTTAAATGATAAAAGAAAGATTATATTATTTAGTATTTTTTTTTTAATAATTATAGCAATTATTGGTGGGAGTATATTAAGATGATTAATATTTTTAAATCCTTCTATAATTTGTTTACCTTTTTCAATAAAAATTTTAACTTTGATTGTTTGTTTATTAGGAGGATCAGTTGGTTATTTATTAACTAATGTAAAATTATTTTTTATTAATAAGGGTTTATATTTTTATAATTTTATTTTTTTTGCTGGTTCTATATGATTTATACCAATTATTTCTACTTTAGGAGTTATTAATTATCCATTAAAATTAGGATTAAATTCTTTTAAAAGTTTTGATCAAGGATGAAGAGAATTTTTTGGAGGTCAAATATTATATATTCAATTAAAAAATTATTCTTTATATTTACAAGAATTTCAAAATAATAGTTTAAAAATTTATTTATTAAGATATATATTATGATTTATTATTTTATTAATAATAATTAGTTTAATTAATTAATTTAAATAGCTTAAATTTAGAGCATGACACTGAAGATGTTAGGGTGATTATTTTAATCTTTAGATATTTATAAAAAATAATTTTTTATTTTTACATTGAAAATGTAATGTTTTTTTTTAAACTATATAAATGAAATATGTAGATCAAGAAAAAGCTGCTAACTTTTAACTTTAATGGTTTAATTCCATTTATATTTCTTTAATTGGAATTTAAAATTCAATTTTATCATTAACAGTGATATACCTCTTTTTGGTTTCAATTAATAAGGTAAATTGAATAATTCAATACTTTTTAAATGCAAATTAAATGTTATAGTTAACTATTACCCTAAAATATGGGTGAATTTCACCTAAGATTAGGCCGAAACTAATTGCAATTAATCGCTTCATATTTATTCGTTTCACTCTAATGCTCCTTGATTTCATTCATGATAAAGTCCTACAATTAAAATTAAAATAAAAAATAAACTAGTAATAGTTCAATTAATTAAATTTGAAGACTTAATGATTAAAATTATTGGTAATAGTAAAGCAATTTCTACATCAAAAATTAAAAAAATAATAGCAATTAAAAAAAATCGTAAAGAAAATGGTAGACGGGAAGAATTTATAGGATCAAATCCACATTCAAATGGTGAACATTTTTCTCGATCAGTAATAGTTTTTTTTGAGAGAAGTGTAGCAAGAATTATTACAATAATTGTAATAATTATAATAATTAAAGTTATTGTTGATAATATTAATATTATTTATACTAAAATGTTTAGTCCTTGTGATTGGAAGTCACATATACAAATTATATACTTTATAAATATCTACCTCATCAGTAAATTGAAATATATAAAAATAATCATACAACATCTACAAAATGTCAGTATCATGCTGCTGCTTCAAATCCAAAGTGATGATTTTTTGAAAAATGATAATTAATATGACGTAAAAAACAAATTAATAAAAATGTAGTTCCAATTAAAACATGAAGACCATGGAATCCTGTTGCTATATAAAAAGTAGATCCATATACAGCGTCTGCAATTGTAAAAGGAGCTTCTACATATTCGTATCCCTGAAGAATAGAAAAATAGATTCCTAGTACAATAGTAAAAAATAAACCTTGTGTAGTTTGAGAATGATTACTTTCTATTAAACTATGATGAGCTCATGTTACTGTTACTCCTGATGCTAATAAAATAGCTGTGTTTAATAAAGGAATTTGAAATGGATTAAAAGCGGCAATACCTACAGGAGGTCAAGTTATTCCTAATTCAATAGTAGGAGATAATCTACTATGAAAAAAAG